CTAGAAAAAGGGATGATCCATCAGGTTTCGGACCGATCTCTAATAATGGATCAGATCCCACCAATATTAATCCCTTTTATCCCAGTTATTCCAAGGCAAGGATTCAACAATCACTTAAACAAAATCACGGAACTATTAGTACGTTATTGAATAGAAATAAGGAATGTCAATTTTTGCTAATTTTGTCATCATCTAATTGTTTTCGAATGGATGCATTCAATCATGTAAAAGATCACAATGTAATAAAAGAATCGATTAAAAGAGATCCTATAATTTCAATTCAAAATTCGTTGGGCCCATTAGGAACAGCCCTTCAAATTGAAAATTTTGATTTATTAAACCATTTCAATTTAATAACTCATAATCAGATCTCCATAACTAAATATTTGAAACTTGACAATTTAAATTTAAAAGAGACTTTTCAAGTACTTAAATATTATTTAATGGATGAAACCGGGAGAATTGTTAATCCCGATCCATGCAGTAAGAGTGTTTTGAATGCATTCACTTTGAATTGGTATTTTCTCCATCATAATTATCATCCTAATGATTGTGAATCTTTCTTCACAATAATTAGACTGGGACAATTTATTTGTGAAAATGTATGTATTGCCAAAAGCGGACCACATCTAAAATCGGGTCAAGTTATAATTGTTCACATTGACTCTGTAGTAATAAGATCGGCTAAGCCTTATTTGGCCACGCCAGGAGCAACCGTTCATGGCCATTATGGAGAAATCCTTTACGAAGGAGCTACATTAGTTACATTTATATATGAAAAATTGCGATCTGGTGATATAACGCAGGGTCTTCCAAAAGTGGAACAAGTGTTAGAAGTACGTTCAATTGATTCAATATCGATAAACCTAGAAAAGAGAGTTGAGGGTTGGAATGAGTGTATAACAAGAATTTTTGGAATGCCTTGGGGATTCTTAATTGGTGCTGAGTTAACTTTCGTGCAAAGTCGTATCTCTTTGGTTAATAAGATCCAAAAAGTTTATCGATCTCAAGGGGTGCAGATCCATAATAGGCATATAGAAATTATTGTACGGCAAATAACATCAAAAGTATTGGTTTCAGAAGACGGAATGTCTAATGTTTTTTCACCCGGAGAACTAATTGGATTGTTCCGAGCAGAACGAACGGGACGCGCTTTAGAAGAAGCCATCTGTTACCGACCCATATTATTGGGAATAACGCGAGCATCTCTGAATACTCAAAGTTTCATATCAGAGGCGAGTTTTCAAGAAACTGCTCGCGTTTTAGCAAAAGCTGCTCTCCGCGGTCGTATCGATTGGTTGAAAGGCCTAAAAGAAAACGTTGTTCTAGGCGGTATGATACCCGTCGGTACCGGATTCAAAAGATTCGTGCAAGGCTCAAGGAAACATAAAAAGATGCCTTTGAACAGCAAAAAGAAGAATTTATTCGAGGGGGAATTTAGAGATAGAGATTTTTTATTCCACCAGAGAGAGTTATTTGATTCTTGCATTTCAAGAAATTTCTATGATACATCAGAATAAGCATTTCTAGGATTTAATGATTCCTAAGAGCGGATTCATCCTTTTATTTTATTTTAATTAATCGTGGTCCTGTGATTTGTTTCATGTGATTTATTAATAGTAATAAAGAAAATAAGGAATAGAATGAAATTAATTGCTTGGATCGTATATCAACATCCAATCTCCGGGAAAAGATAAGGTTCCATCGGAACAATTATTTATTTCAGGGTACCCCCTCTCTCTTTTTCTTTGTTTGAAAAAGAAAGAGAGAGAGAGGAAGTGTGGGTAGAAATGATAAAAAGATATTGGAACATTAATTTAGAAGAGATGATGAAAGCGGGAGTTCATTTTGGTCATGGTACTAGAAAATGGAACCCAAGAATGGCCCCTTATATCTCTGCAAAACGTAAAGGTATTCATATTACAAATCTTACTAGAACTGCTCGTTTTTTATCAGAAGCTTGTGATTTAGTTTTTGATGCAGCAAGCAAGAGAAAACAATTCTTAATTGTTGGTACCAAAAATAAAGCAGCGGATTCAGTAGCCCGGGCTGCAATAAGGGCTCGGTGTCATTATGTTAATAAAAAATGGCTCGGCGGTATTTTAACGAATTGGTCTACTACAGAAACTAGACTTCAAAAGTTCAGGGACTTGAGAATGGAACAAAAGACCGGTAGACTCAACCGTCTTCCGAAAGGAGATGGGACTCGATTGAAGAGACAGTTAGCTCACTTGCAAACATATCTGGGTGGGATTAAATATATGACAGGGTTACCCGATATTGTAATACTCGTTGATCAGCAAAAAGAATATACAGCTCTTCGGGAATGTATCACTTTGGGAATTCCAACCATTTGTTTAATTGATACAAACTGTGACCCGGATCTCGCAGATATTTCGATTCCAGCGAATGATGACGCTATAGCTTCAATCCGATTAATTCTTAATAAATTAGTATTTGCAATTTGTGAGGGTCGTTCTAGCTATATACGAAATTCCTGATTAATAATAAGATAGATTAATAATAAGATAAAGAAATTATTTTGTGAACTCCATATATTTATGGATATATAATCGGTTACTATTTGTCAATCGTGCAAAAGAGATAAAAATAACTAGCTATATTATGTGATTTGTTGATATTTCAAATATACAATTTTAGTAGGCAAATAAAAAAAACGATGGTTGAATCAAAATAATTCCTTTTAAAGTTTTCTTTCAGGGGGTAGTATGAATGTTCTATCATGTTCCATCAACATCCTAAAAGGGTTATATGATATATCTAGTGTGGAAGTAGGCCAGCATTTCTATTGGAAAATAGGAGGTTTCCAAGTACACGCCCAAGTACTTATTACTTCTTGGGTTGTAATTGCTATCTTATTAGGTTCAGCCATTGTAACTGTTCGGAACCCCCAAACCATTCCAACTGGCGGTCAGAATTTCTTCGAATATGTCCTTGAATTCATTCGAGATGTGAGCCAAACTCAGATCGGAGAGGAATACGGCCCATGGGTCCCCTTTATTGGAACGATGTTTCTATTTATTTTTGTTTCTAATTGGGCGGGTGCACTTTTACCTTGGAAGATTATAGAGTTACCTCATGGGGAGTTAGCTGCACCTACGAATGATATAAATACTACCGTTGCTTTAGCTTTACTTACGTCAATAGCCTATTTTTATGCGGGCCTTAGCAAAAAAGGATTAGGTTATTTCAGTAAATACATTCAACCAACTCCAATTCTTTTACCCATTAACATTTTAGAAGATTTCACAAAACCCTTATCACTTAGCTTTCGACTTTTCGGAAATATATTAGCGGATGAATTAGTAGTTGTTGTTCTTGTTTCTTTAGTACCTTCAGTGGTTCCTATACCTGTCATGTTCCTTGGGTTATTTACAAGTGGTATTCAAGCTCTTATTTTTGCAACTTTAGCTGCGGCTTATATAGGCGAATCCATTGAGGGGCATCATTAACGAATTTTGTTTTGAAATAGACTTTTTTATCTTATAGTCTAAGGCAATCTATTCTTGTTCAAGATAATCTACTTATACTTAGTGAACATAAATATACACATAAATAGAAAAAAAGTTTATAACGATCTAAAGGAATAGTAAAAACAAAAAGGAAAGAAATCTAAAAGAGTTTTGTCCTAAACGATCTTTTTCCTAGAATTCGTTTGAATCATTTATACCTTCGTCCAATCAATTTTTTTTTTGGCTTGATTATTTTGTTCATTCAATTCCAATCCAATTTTAGGAGTCATAATCTGAATAAGAGTTGTTTCCAACATGTGATTAAAAAAAGGGGTTTTTTATATAGAGATAGAGCTATTTCTATTTCACTCGGTTTTATTCAATTCAATAGATTGACTAATAATAAAATATTAAGAAATTAAAAAAAAAAAAAATAATAAAATAACTTACAAGAAAACAAAGACTTATATTTCTATGCAATGATTCAGACTAATGAATTTGTCCATTTAGATTGATTGTATCCAAGTGGGATAATGATAAGGAAGAGAATAAAAAAAAAAAAATGGATTATTATTATTTACAAGAGTGAAATCAAACTAAGTTTATGGAATATATATATAAATAATGGAATAATGGCTATAACTCAATTTTCTTTTTGTGAATATTTCAGCATCTAAAAAATTTTTTTAGAATCCGATTGAATTTAAGATACGAATAGTTGGTTTACGTTATGGAAGAAAGACGTGTATATGCAATATTAACTATTTATATAGTTAGATATTCGTTAAAAGATAGGTCGTCTAAAAGATATATCTAATCTGCCCTGGAGATTTCGATAGGGATTTCACTAAAAATCCCTCCTTTTCGTTTGGAACTGGGAATTCAATATTGAATAATTGAATAAAGAGATTAAATCAAGAAAAAGAATGAATAGTTCGAAATTTATTGGTTGATTGTATCATTAACCATTTTTTTTTTTGGTGCGAGGAACTTATCATGAATCCATTGATTTCTGCCGCTTCCGTTATTGCTGCTGGGTTGGCTGTTGGGCTTGCTTCTATTGGACCTGGGGTTGGTCAAGGTACTGCCGCGGGGCAAGCTGTAGAAGGTATCGCAAGACAACCCGAGGCAGAGGGAAAAATACGAGGTACTTTATTGCTTAGTCTGGCTTTTATGGAAGCTTTAACAATTTATGGATTAGTTGTAGCCTTAGCACTTTTATTTGCGAATCCTTTTGTTTAATCAAACGTATTGTTTTTTATTGCCTTGTACTTGCTGCTTGTTTTTTCGAATTCTACCAAGATTTCATTCCTAAAATTACTTATTTATTTTTATTTGGACAATAACCTACCACGGGAAGGACTCATTTGAGGATGAGGAATTAGTATACTAATTCGCTTTCTTCCTTCCCTCTTCTTAGTCCAATGGAACCCCCTCTTTTTTTTTTCAAGGGAATGTTGGAACAGTCTATATTATTAACACGCTACCTGATAGCGAATTTGAAACGAACTTTTAATAAGAACAATA